CATATTGGATTGAACCAAATGGGGGTTTCCTATAGAAGATAGATAAGAAATCAAAAAAAAGAAAACAGTTTTTCAAGATAGGAATCGGTATCTAATGCATTCAACGATTTCAGTATAAAAAAAAGGAAAGAAAAAAAGCAACGACATCACAATGAAATTTGAATCTCAAACCAAAAGGAAGGGGATATGGCGAAATCGGTAGACGCTACGGACTTAATTGAAATTGAGCCTTGGTATGGAAACCCACTAAGTGATAACTTTCAAATTCAGAGAAACCCTGGAATTAATAAAAAGGGGCAATCCTGAGCCAAATCCCGTTTTCCGAAACCAAAGGAAAGGTTCAGAAAGTGAAAAAAAGGATAGGTGCAGAGACTCAACGGAAGCTGTTCTAACAAATGGAGTTGGCTGCGTTAGTAGAGAAATCTTTCCATCTAAAATTCCGAAAGGATAAAGTGAAGGATAAACGTATATACGTATTGAATACTATATCAAATGATTAATGACGACTCAACTGAATCTGTATTTTTTATATAAAAATGGAAGAATTGGTGTGAATAGATTCCACATTGAAGAAAGAATCGAATATTCATTGATCAAATGATTCACTCCATAGTCTGATAGATCTTTTCAAGAATTGATTAATCGGACGAGAATAAAGATAGAGTCCCGTTCTACATGTCAATGTCGGCAACAATGAAATTTATAGTAAGAGGAAAATCCGTCGACTTTAAAAATCGTGAGGGTTCAAGTCCCTCTATCCCCAAAAAACATATTTGATCCCCCAACTATTTATCCTATCCCCCTTTCGTTAGCGGTTCAAAAAACCTTATTCATTTACTCTATTCTCTTAGAAATCGATCTGGACGGAAAAGCTCTTTTCTTATCACAAATCTTGTGTTATTTATGATATACATATAAATGAACATCTTTGAGCAAGAAATACCCATTTGAATGGTTTACAATCGATATAACTATTCATACTGAAACTTACAAAGTACTCTTTTTTAAGATCCAAGAAATTCTAGTACCTAGATAAAACTTTGTAATCCCCTTTCCGTCTTTTAATTGACATAGCCCCCCTTTTCTCATAAAATGAGGATGCTACATTGGGACTGGTCGGGATAGCTCAGATGGTAGAGCAGAGGACTGAAAATCCTCGTGTCACCAGTTCAAATCTGGTTCCTGGCACATGATTAATTTGTATAAGTCTCTCTTGTATAAATTAATTGATATGAATCGACATTCATATTTATAGTTTAGATCATAATAAATACATATTGTTTTCCACTTCAGCGAGATATACCCCATCTATAAAATAGATGGGTAGAACTTTTTAGATAAGGTATCTAAAAGAATTAGATTCTATTTCTTCATCTTTTTTATTTCTGCTCTTCTTTTGTTCAAAAAGAATGTTAATACTTCATATATATTCAAAAGACATATTCAAGGGGTTAATTTAATTGGTTGAGATCAAATCTAGAGGAATTGAAATACACAAGAGATACAAATAAATAGAATCCAATATCGTTTAATTTCTTTGTATTTTCGTTCATATTTGATTTCGTCATTCCTACTTACATAACTTTCTAAAACCCTTTAAATAATGTGCGTAGTAGAAAGTCAAAATTCATGATGTAGAAGTTCATCCTCTTTGTTCGTCTCATCTGAGATAAGCATCTTACAAACCAAATAAATGGGATGTAAGAATACCAACGAATCTCTCATTGTCTTTTTTTTTGTTAGCCTATATAAAATTCCCAAATACAAAGGAGACTTCCATTATTCTGGTTAATCTAGAACAGAACGTATAATCCTTGAATATGTGAAATTGTATAAGACGAAATTAGTTTCTTATCCTTCAATGAGCATCTTGTATTTCATAAAAATTGGGAGCAACATAATCCTTGCGTAAGGGCCACCCTATCCAACTTTCAGGCATTAAGATACGTTTCAAGCGTGGATGATTATCATAAGAGATTCCCAACATATCATAAGATTCTCGTTCTTGAAAATCCACACTTTTCCAAACCCAGAAGACAGACGGAATCCTAGGATTCCTCCTTGAGACAAATACTTTTATGCATACCTCTTCTGGTTGATCCACACCATACTCTATTCTCGTAAGATGATATACACTAGCTAACAGCCCGCCGGGTGCTACATCATAGGCGCATTGGGAACGGAGATAATTGTAACCATATACATATAAAATAACAGCAATAGAATGCCAATCCTCGGACTTTATTTGTAAAGTCTCTATTCCTTGGTAATCAAAGCCCAAAGATCTATGAATTAGCCCATGCTTGACTAGCCAAGCAGACAAACGACCCTGCATCTTTTTTATTTCTCCCATATTTTTATTTGTATTAAGTATTTCACCTTTACGATGAAATTTATGAAGATTGGTTTTATTTTGTACAAAGAAATACTGTCTAATTCACCAATTCATGGGAAGAGACTGAACTTTTGTATTTGAAAAATGTTTCAGTAGGTATTTCTG